TTAAAAATAAGCTAAATTAAGCTTTTGGGCTCATACCTCAAATATAAAGGATTACCCTTTTTTTTAAAAATAAAGTGCCTGATAAAAGGATTATTCTGATAGGATAAATAATGTAGATTTCTACCTTTATTATATTTTATAGAATTAAACTATACCTTATAATATCAAAAATTATTGTGCTTCATACACCAAAATATAATATAAATACATTTATAAAAATTTTTTAAATTTTTCTTATTACAATAGTAATTATTTTTTATTTTTTTAATTAATTCTAATAAAATATTTTTTTTATTTATTTTATTTTTTAGAACTATAATTTCTATCTCATCCAATTCCTGATTTGGTTGTTGAATCGGATTAGAAATTAATTTATTAAGATTTATCCCCCTAATTTCTAACTCTAATAATTTACTAAATTCAGAAGCCTCCTTAAAATATTTTCTAACCCAATCAATTGCCTCTATAAATTTCTTATTTACAATTTTAATAAAAATAATCCTAATAAAAAATTTCGAAATAAATAACTTTATTTCAATTATAATTAATTCATCGCTATTAATAAAAATAGGATCAACCCCATTCCATTTCTGATTTCCTAATATCTCAGAAGGTATATCATGATTTAATAATTTTATTTTAATAACTTGACAAAAAATTACACCCTTAATTTTACTTTCTTATTATTTTAACATAAATTTTTTATATTTCATTATTATTTGTAATGTTACAATTGGAGCTTTAGGAGGATTAAATCAAACTTCCTTACGAAAATTAATAACTTTTTCATCAATTAATAATTTAGGATGAATAATTTTCTCAATAATAATTAGAGAAAATTTATTAATATTTTATTTTTTTTTTTATTCATTTTTAATTAGAATTATATTTTTTCTATTTTATATTTTAAATATATTTTTTATTAACCAATTATTTATTAATAATATAAACTTTATAATTAAATTAAATTTATTAATTAATTTTTTATCTTTAGGAGGGTTACCTCCATTTTTAGGATTTCTACCAAAATGAATTATTATTAATTTTTTAATAATTAATAAATTTTATTTTTTAACATTTATTATAGTATTAATAAGATTAATTACTATTTATTTTTACATTCGAATTATTTATTCTTCATTCATATTTAATTATTTTAAAATAAAATGATTTAAAATCAATTTAAAAAATAAATTAATAAATTTAATTAATTTTTTCTCATTAATCTCTATTTTAGGAATAATTCTTAGAACCTTTTTATTTTTATAAGGTTTTAAGTTAATTAAACTAATAATCTTCAAAATTATATATAAAGAAATATTCTTTAAGCCTTAGTAAATAATTTACCCCTTAAAATTTGCAATTTTATATCATTATTGAATATAAAGCTTAATAAAAGAGAATATTTCTCGTAAATAAATTTACAATTTATCGCTTATCTCAGCCATTTTATTTAGCGAAAATGACTTTATTCTACAAATCATAAAGATATTGGCACATTATATTTTATTTTTGGAATTTGAGCAGGAATGGTAGGAACCTCTTTAAGATTACTAATTCGAGCAGAATTAGGTACCCCCGGATCTTTAATTGGAGATGACCAAATTTATAACACAATTGTTACAGCTCATGCATTTATTATAATTTTTTTTATAGTAATACCAATTATAATTGGTGGATTTGGAAATTGATTAGTACCATTAATATTAGGAGCCCCTGATATAGCATTCCCCCGAATAAATAATATAAGATTTTGACTTTTACCACCTTCATTAACATTATTAATTTCTAGAAGTATTGTAGAAAATGGAGCAGGAACTGGATGAACAGTTTACCCCCCCTTATCCTCTAATATTGCCCATAGAGGAAGCTCTGTTGATTTAGCAATCTTTTCCCTTCATTTAGCTGGAATTTCATCTATTATAGGAGCAGTTAATTTTATTACTACAATTATCAATATACGAATTAATAATTTATCATTTGATCAAATACCATTATTTGTTTGAGCAGTAGGAATTACAGCTTTTTTATTATTATTATCTTTACCAGTATTAGCAGGAGCAATTACTATATTATTAACTGACCGTAATTTAAATACATCATTTTTTGACCCTGCTGGAGGAGGAGATCCTATTTTATACCAACATTTATTTTGATTTTTTGGTCATCCAGAAGTTTATATTTTAATTTTACCTGGATTTGGTATAATTTCTCATATTATTTCTCAAGAAAGAACAAAAAAAGAAACATTTGGATGTTTAGGAATAATTTATGCAATAATAACTATTGGATTATTAGGATTTATTGTTTGAGCTCACCATATATTTACTGTTGGTATAGATATTGATACTCGAGCTTATTTCACTTCAGCAACTATAATTATTGCAGTACCAACAGGAATTAAAATTTTCAGTTGATTAGCTACTCTTCATGGAACTCAAATTAATTATAGTCCCTCAATTTTATGAAGTTTAGGATTTGTTTTTTTATTCACTGTAGGAGGATTAACAGGAGTAATTTTAGCTAATTCATCTATTGATATTACTCTTCATGATACTTATTACGTTGTAGCTCATTTTCATTATGTTCTTTCAATAGGAGCTGTATTTGCTATTATAGGAGGATTTATTCATTGATACCCCCTATTTACAGGATTATCCTTAAATCCTTATATATTAAAAATTCAATTTTTTATTATATTTTTAGGAGTCAATTTAACTTTTTTTCCTCAACATTTTTTAGGATTAGCTGGTATACCTCGACGATACTCGGATTACCCAGATTCTTATATTTCATGAAATTTAATTTCATCTTTAGGATCTTATATCTCTTTATTAGCTGTAATAATAATTTTAATTATTATTTGAGAATCAATAATTTCCCAACGAATTGCCTTATTCCCATTAAATATACCATCTTCTATTGAATGATACCAAAACTTACCCCCTGCTGAACATTCATATAATGAACTGCCAATTTTAAGAAATTTCTAATATGGCAGATTATATGTAATGGATTTAAGCCCCATTTATAAAGGATTATCCTTTTTTTAGAAATGGCAACTTGATCTAATTTAAACTTACAAAATGGAGCTTCACCATTAATAGAACAAATTATTTTTTTTCACGATCACACTTTAATTATTCTAATTATAATTACTATTTTAGTAGGATATTTAATATTAAATTTATTTTTTAATAAATATATTAATCGATTTTTACTAGAAGGTCAAGTAATTGAAATAATTTGAACTATCTTACCAGCTATCACCTTAATTTTTATTGCATTACCATCATTACGATTATTATATTTATTAGATGAATTAAATAATCCACTAATTACATTAAAATCTATTGGTCATCAATGATATTGAAGTTATGAATATTCAGATTTTCAAAATATTGAATTTGATTCATATATAATTCCATCAAATGAATTAAATTCAAATAATTTTCGACTTTTAGATGTTGATAATCGAATTATTTTACCAATAAATAATCAAATTCGAATTATAGTTACTGCTACAGATGTTATTCACTCATGAACAATTCCATCATTAGGGGTCAAAGTAGATGCTAACCCAGGTCGTTTAAATCAAACAAACTTTTTTATTAATCGTCCTGGAATTTATTATGGACAATGCTCTGAAATTTGCGGAGCTAATCATAGATTTATACCTATTGTAATTGAAAGAATTTCAATTAAAAACTTTATTAACTGAATTAATAATTATTCTTCATTAGATGACTGAAAGTAAGTATTGGTCTCTTAAACCACCCCATAGTAAATTAACAATTACTTCTAATGATTGTGAACTAAAGAATTAGTTAAATCTCATAACATAAATATGTCAAATTTAAATTATTACAAAGTAATATTCTTTTATTCCCCAAATAATACCTATTAATTGATTAATATCTTTATTTTTTTTTATTATTATTTTTATTATTTTTAATATTATAAATTATTATATTTATTTTAAATTAAATAAAAAAAATCATTTAAATCACTACTATAAAAATAACTTATTTTGAAAATGATAAGTAATTTATTTTCTATTTTTGATCCATCAACAAATTTATTTAATTTACCATTTAATTGAATTAGAACTATTCTAGGAATATTATTTATCCCATATTCATTTTGATTAATTCCAAACCGACACTTTATAATTTGATATTTCATTTTAAATTCATTACATAATGAATTTAAAAACTTATTAAAAAATAATTATTTTAATGGATCAACTTTCATTTTTATTTCACTATTTTCTTTCATTTTATTTAATAATTTTTTAGGACTTTTTCCTTACATTTTTACCAGTACAAGTCATCTATCATTAACATTATCAATATCATTACCTTTATGATTAAGATTTATATTATATGGATGAATTAATAATTACCAACATATATTTTCTCATATAATTCCCCAAGGAACACCAACAATTTTAATACCATTTATAGTATTAATTGAAACTATTAGAAATATTATCCGACCTGGAACATTAGCTGTTCGATTAACAGCAAATATAATTGCAGGCCATTTATTAATAACTTTATTAAGAAGAACTAGATCAAATTTATCTTATATCTTTATTATAATTTTAATTCTTATTCAAATTTTACTATTAATTTTAGAATCTGCTGTTGCAGTAATTCAATCTTACGTTATTGCTATTTTAAGAACTTTATATTCTAGAGAAGTTAACTAATGAAAAATAATTTTAACTATCATCCATACCATCTAGTAGATTATAGACCTTGACCCCTTACAGGATCAATCGGAGTATTAACTTTAGTAACAGGAATAATCAAATGATTTCATAATTTTAATATAAATTTATTAATTTTAGGGTATATTATTACAATTTTAACTATATACCAATGATGACGAGATGTGTGCCGAGAAGGAACATTTCAAGGTAAACATACCATTTTAGTTACAAAAGGACTTCAATGAGGAATAATTTTATTTATTGTATCAGAAATTTTATTTTTTGTATCATTTTTTTGAGCCTTTTTCCATAGAAGATTATCACCTAATATTGAAATTGGTATAATATGACCTCCTTTAAGTATTTATCCATTTAACCCCTTTCAAATTCCTCTACTAAATACTATTATTTTAATTAGATCTGGGGTTACAGTAACATGAGCTCACCATGCTTTAATAGAAAATAATTATAGCCAAACAATTCAAAGATTATTTTTAACAATCTTATTAGGAATTTATTTTACTATTTTACAAGCATATGAATATTTAGAAGCTCCATTTTGCATTGCCGATAGAATTTATGGATCTACATTTTTTATAGCAACAGGATTTCACGGACTACATGTTATTATTGGAACTATTTTTTTAAGTGTATGTTTTTTTCGACAACTAAATAAACACTTCTCAAAAAATCATCATTTTGGATTTGAAGCAGCAGCATGATATTGACATTTTGTAGATGTTGTTTGATTATTTTTATATATTTCAATTTACTGATGAGGAAATTAATTATTTATATAATATATTTAGTATATTTGACTTCCAATCAAAAAGATTAATTCTTAATTTAATATAAATAATCATTTTAATATCAATTATTTGTTCAATTATCACCTTAATTTCTAATGTAATAATATTTTTATCAATTATCTTATCCAAAAAATCATTCATAGATCGAGAAAAATGCTCACCATTTGAATGTGGGTTTGACCCAAAATCATCAGCACGAATTCCATTTTCTTTACATTTTTTCTTAATTACAGTAATTTTTCTTATTTTTGATGTAGAAATTGCACTAATTTTCCCAATTATTATAACATTTAAATTAGTAAATTTTTATAATTGAATAAAAATTAGATTTTTTTTTATTATTATTTTATTAATAGGTTTATATCATGAATGAAATCAAAATATATTAAATTGAACTAATTAGGATTATAGTTTAAAAAACATTTGATTTGCAATCAAAAAATATTGAAAATTTCAATTTATCTTAAATAAGAAGCAAATTTTGCATTTAATTTCGACTTAAAACTTAGAGTTTATTTACTCCTTATTTATTAATTGAAACCAAATAGAGGTATATCACTGTTAATGATAAAATTGAATTTTTTATTCCAATTAAAGAAATATATTAAATTAAGCTGCTAACTTAATTTCTAGTGATTTAAAACATTAATATTTCTATTTATATAGTTTAATTTAAAACTTTACATTTTCATTGTAAAAATAAAAAAATTTTTTTATAAATATTTAAAGATTAAATAATCTCCCTAATATCTTCAATATTATACTCTTTATAAGCTATTTAAATATATATTAATAAATAATATATATATATAAATTATTATTCATAAAACAAATCTAAATAAATAAATTTTTAAATTATTTATTTGAAAAATATTATAAAAAATAGAATAATTTTTCATAATTTTAATTATTCCTTGACCAGTATAAATCTCACTTCAACCTATATCAACAATTTTTAATAAATTTTGACTATAATTTAAAAAATAATATCTTAAACCATATGTTGACAATATAGGTATAAATCACATTAAACACAAAAATCTTCTTAAATTATAAGTTATTATAAATTTATTAATACTATAAATACTTATATTACTAATAAAAAATCCTATAATTCCACCAATAAAACTTACATATAAAACTATTAATTTTAAATTTCTAGGTAAATAAATTATATAAGGATAATAAAAAATAATTCATCTTAATAATCTACCTCTTACAACTCTTATAAATAATAATATAAATATTCTATTTAACATAACATAATCTTCATCATATAAATTATAAATTACTAATAAATTAAAATCATTAACTATTAAATATATTAACAAACGAATAGTATAATATATAGTTAAACCTGTAGAAATATAATAAAAAAAAAAAACAAATAAATTTAAATTTCTAAATCTAACTATTTCTAAAATTAAATCCTTAGAATAAAATCCAGCTAAAAAAGGAATACCACATAAAGCTAAATTAGAAATATTTAAACACAAAGAAGTTAAAGGTAAATAAACTCTAATTCCACCTATATAACGAATATCTTGAATATCATTTATTATATGAATAATAACACCAGCACATATAAATAATAAAGCCTTAAATATAGCATGAGTTAATAAATGAAAAAAAGCTAAATCAGGAAACCCTATTCTTAAAATTCTTATTATTAAACCCAATTGACTTAAAGTAGATAAAGCAATAATTTTTTTTAAATCAAATTCATAATTAGCTGAAATACCTGCTATAAATATTGTTATTATACCTAATAATAATAAAATCTTAATAAAAAAAGTATTTAAAATTATTAAATTAAATCGAATTAATAAATAAACTCCAGCAGTCACCAAAGTAGAAGAATGAACTAAAGCAGAAACAGGAGTAGGAGCAGCTATAGCTGCTGGTAATCAAGATCTAAAAGGAATTTGAGCTCTTTTAGTTATAGCAGCTATAATAATTATAATACTAATAAATTCTATTACAAAATCATTTACCATAAAATTCAAATAAAAAATATAATTTCATCTACCATAATTTAATATTCAAGAAATTACTATTAAAATTATTACATCCCCAATACGATTTGACAATACAGTTAATATTCCAGCATTATAAGATTTTAAATTTTGATAATAAATTACTAAACAATAAGAAACTAACCCTAAACCATCCCAACCTAATAAAATTCTAATAATATTAGGACTAATAATTAATAAAACTATTGAAAATACAAATAATAAAACTAAAATAATAAACCGAAATAGGTTTAATTCAGATCTTATATATCTTTTTCTATAATAAATAACAACAGAAGAAATTATTAAAACAAATATTATAAATAACAAAGATATTCAATCCAATAAAATAGATATAACAATTCTAACTGAATTAAAAGAAATAATCTCCCACTCAAAAAAAAATACAATATTATTTATAATAAAATAAACCATAAAAAATAAACTTATTATTCTAAAAAAAAACAAAAAACAAAAAAACAAAAAACAAATATTTTTATTATTGATAATTTAAAATGATTTCATCATATTTTTGACACCACAAATCAATATTTTTATTAAATTATTTAAATATTAAATTATTAAATATTCAATTTTTAAAATTAAAATATTTAATGGTAATCAATGTAATAATAATAATAAATATTCCCGTGAAACACCACAATAAAATCTATACATACCTTGAAAAATTTTTCCATGTTGTACATAAGAATATAAATATAATCTATAACCCGCTCTAAAAAAAGAAATTAATATTAATATTAATATTGATAACCAAGATCATCTTATTATTCTATTAATTAATCTAATTTCACCTAATAAATTTAAAGAGGGGGGAGCCGATATATTAGAAGATATTAATAAAAATCATCATAATCTCATTGAGGGTATAAAATTTATTATTCCCTTATTAATAATTAATCTTCGTCTATGTAATCGTTCATAATTAATATTAGCTAAACAAAATATACCAGATGAACATAATCCATGACCAATTATTATGATATATGATCCAAAATAACCCCAATAATTTATCACTATAATACCACTAATTACAATTCTTATATGAGAAACTGAAGAATAAGCAATTAAAGATTTAATATCAACTTGACAAAAACATTTTAATCTAATATAAAACCCCCCCAATAATCTAATAATAATTCATAAATAATTTATTTTTAAATTAATCTCTTGTATAAAAATTAATACACGTAATAACCCATAACCCCCCAACTTTAATATAATCCCTGCTAAAATCATAGAACCAGAAACAGGAGCTTCTACATGAGCTTTAGGAAGTCATAAATGAACAAAATATATAGGTATTTTAACTAAAAAAGCTAATACTATACAAATATACAAAAAAATAAAATCCAAATTAAAAAATTTCAAAAAATAAAAAATTATTCTATTTATTTCCCCATAAATATAAAATAATCCCATTAATAAAGGTAAAGAAGCAAATAAAGTATAAAATATCAAATATATGCCAGCTTGAATTCGCTCTGGTTGATACCCCCAACCAATAATTAATAATAAAGTAGGAATCAATCTACCTTCAAAAAATATATAAAATATAAATAAATTTATAACTCTAAAAGTTAAAACTAATAAAATTAATAAAATTATAATATTTAATAAAAAAAAATTAACATAATAATTTATTTTATATAAATTTTCTCTTGATATAATTATTAAAGAACAAATTCAAATTCTTAATAAAATTAAACCAAAAGAAATTAAATCATAAGAATATATATAACTTAAATTACAAATTATTATATTTAAAGATAAATTTATAAAAATAAATATTAATAATAATAATAATATTTGAACCACTCAAAATATTTTTTTTATAAAACATAAAGGAATTATTATAATTATATAAAATAAAATTTTTATCATTTATATAATTATATATATATATATATATATATGTTTATAAATAAATTAAATTAAATTAAATCTTTGAAAATAATCATTTCCATGAGTCCGAATTATAGAAACTAAAATAGATAACCCTAAAGAACCCTCACAAACAGAAAATACTAGAAATACTATTAATATATATATATCATAATCAATTATTATTAAAAAAATTAAAAAAAAAAAAAAAATTCTTAAAACAATAAATTCTAATCTTAATAATACAATTAATAAATGTTTATTTTTAGAAACAAAAATTAAATTTCCAATAAAAAATATTAAAATAAAAATAACTCACATATTTATAATTATCATTTTTTGTTTTTATAGTTTAAATTAAAACATTGGTCTTGTAAATCAAAATTATGAACTTTTCTTTAAAAACTCAAAAAAAAAGAATTATCTTTATCAATAATCTCCAAAATTATTATTTTAATTAAACTATTTTTTGAAATGATAAAAATAATTTTATCCATATTTATTTGTATATTATCATTAATAATATACTCATTAACACACCCTCTATCAATAGGAATATTAATTTTAATCCAAACTTTATTAACATGTTTATTATCTGGGATATTAATTAAAACTTATTGATTTTCATATATCTTATTTTTAACATTTTTAGGTGGATTATTAGTATTATTTATTTATGTATCAAGAATTGCATCAAATGAAATATTTTCATTTTCTAATAATAAAAAAATTATATTTATTATAATATTAACTATAATTATATTAATCCAATTTTTTTTTAATAAAAATTTAAATTGAATAAATTTAATTAATAATTCAGAAATAAATAATTTTATAAATTTTATATTTTTAAATAATGAAAATAAAATTAATTTAAATAAACTTTACAATAATAATTCTTCAATACTTATATCATTATTAATTATTTATTTATTCATTACACTAATTGCAATTGTAAAAATTACTAATATTTTTTTTGGACCTTTACGAACATTCTCTTAACTAATGTTAAATAAATTTAAACCAATTCGAAAATCTCACCCAATTTTAAAAATTATTAATAGATCTTTAATTGACCTTCCAACCCCCTCTAATATTTCAATATGATGAAATTTTGGCTCTATTCTTGCCTTATGTCTAATAATCCAAATTTTAACAGGATTATTTTTAACTATATATTATACAGCTAATATTGAAATAGCATTTTATAGAGTTAATTATATTTGTCGAAATGTAAATTATGGATGAATAATTCGAACACTACATGCTAATGGAGCTTCATTTTTTTTCATTTGTATTTATATTCATATTGGACGAGGAATTTATTATGAATCTTATAACTTAAAATATACATGATTTGTTGGAGTAATTATTTTATTTATATTAATAGCAACCGCATTTATAGGTTATGTATTACCATGAGGACAAATATCATTTTGAGGAGCAACTGTAATTACTAATTTATTATCGGCAATCCCATATTTAGGTAATATATTAGTAAATTGAATTTGAGGAGGGTTTGCAGTTGATAATGCTACCTTAACTCGATTTTATACTTTTCATTTTCTTTTACCATTTATTATTTTAATATTAACTATAATTCATTTATTATTCCTTCACCAAACTGGATCTAATAACCCATTAGGAATTAACAGAAATTTAGATAAAATTCCTTTTCATCCATTCTTTTCTTACAAAGATTTAATTGGATTTATCATTATAATTTTTTTATTAACAATATTAACATTAACTAATCCTTACTTATTAGGGGATCCAGATAATTTTATTCCTGCTAACCCATTAGTCACCCCTATTCATATTCAACCAGAATGATATTTCTTATTTGCCTATGCAATTTTACGATCAATCCCAAATAAATTAGGAGGTGTAATTGCATTAGTAATATCAATTTTAATTTTAATTATTTTACCTTTTACATTTAATAAAAAAATAATAGGATTACAATTTTATCCCTTAAATCAAATTTTATTTTGATTTTTTATTATAATAATTATTTTATTAACTTGAATTGGAGCTCGACCTGTAGAAAATCCCTATATTATTACAGGACAAATTTTAACAATCTTATATTTTAGTTATTTTATTATTAACCCCATATTAAGCAAATATTGAGATAAAATAATTTTTAATTAATTAATGAGCTTGTTAAGCATTTGTTTTGAAAACTTAAGAAAGAATTCACTATTCTATTAATTTATACTAAAAATAATCACTAAAAAAAAATTTTTAACCCTAAAAAAAATAATAAAAAATTTAAAGAAATTGGTAAATATCTTTTTCAAGCTAAATATATCAATTTATCATAACGATACCGAGGTAAAGTCCCACGAACCCAAATAAATAAAAATGAAATTATTCTTAATTTTAAATAAAAAATAAATCTTAAACTATAACCCCCTATATAAATAATCACAAATATTAAACTTATAAATAAAATTCTTGAATACTCAGCTAAAAAAATTAAAGCAAACCCCCCACTTCTATATTCAATATTAAACCCTGAAACTAATTCTCTCTCTCCCTCAGCAAAATCAAAAGGAGTACGATTCGTTTCAGCTAACATAGAAGAAATTCATATTAAACATAAAGGAATTATTAAAAACATTATTCAAATTATTTTTTGATAATAATAAAAAAATATTAAATTAAAATCTATAATCAATAAAATTCTAGATAATAAAATTAAAGCTATTCTCACTTCATAAGAAATTGTTTGTGCTACCGCCCGTAAACCTCCAAGTAAAGCATAATTAGAATTAGAAGATCAACCAGCAACCATAACTGTATAAACCCCTATTCTAGTACAACAAAGAAAAAATATTAACCCCAAATTAAATCTAATTATATTAAAATAATAAGGAATTAAAACTCAAATAATCAAAGATAAAATAAATCTAATAACCGGAGAAAAATAATAACAATAATAATTAGAAAAATTAGGATAAATAATCTCTTTAGTAAATAACTTAATTGCATCAGAAAATGGTTGTAAAATCCCAATTAAACCAACTTTATTTGGACCTTTACGAAACTGAATATAACCTAAAACCTTACGCTCTAATAATGTTAAATAAGCAACCCCAATTAAAACCCCTAAAATTAAAATAAGTAAACCAATAAAAATTATTACTAAATCAATTAATACCATTTACTACATATATAATAAATTATACATTGATGATTTCTAAAATCATTACATTTTTCTGCCAAAATAGCCAAATTTATTTAAATAATTAATAAAATTCCAATTTATTAATTTAATTATAATATTTGGTCCTTTCGTACTAAAATATAAAAAATATCAAAAGATAGAAACCAACCTGGCTTACACCGGTTTGAACTCAGATCATGTAAGATTTTAATGATCGAACAGATCAAAATTTTAAACTTTTGCATTTAAATTTTATCTTAATCCAACATCGAGGTCGCAAACTTTTTTTCTTATACGAACTAAAAAAAAAAATTACGCTGTTATCCCTAAGGTAATTTTTTCTTATAATCAATAATATTGGATCAAAAATTCTTTTATTTATGTTTAATTTTAAAAAAAGTTATTTTTATTTTTTTATCACCCCAATAAAATATTTATTTTATTTTTAAATAAAATAATTTATTTAAATTTCAAAATAAAATAAATATAAAACTCTATAGGGTCTTCTCGTCTTTTTAAAATATTTTAACTTTTTAATTAAAAAATTAAATTCAATAAATATTTTAGAGACAATTTATATTTCATCCAATCTTTCATACAAGTCACCAATTAAGAGACTATTGATTATGCTACCTTTGTACAGTCAATATACTGCAGCCCTTTAATAATTATATCAGTGGGCAGATTAGACTTTTAATTATTAATCAAAAAGACATGTTTTTGATAAACAGGTGAATATACACATTTGTCGAATTCCTTTAAAATAATTTTTATAAATTATTATATTATTAAATATAAATTATATACTAATTTTATCATTATAAATAATATTATTTTATTAAATAAAATTTTTTTATAAAAAATTAAATTTTTAATTAAATTTTATTATTTTATGAAATTATTTATAATAAATTAAAATTTATTAACAATATAAATTATAAAATTTTCAAATAAATTATTTTTAATTATAAAATTTTAAATTAAAGCTTATCCCCTAAAATATTAAATTAAATTTTAAAATTAATTAAATAATAAATTAATTTTAAAATTTAATTAAAAATTAAATTTTTTTCTAAAATAACTAGATATATTTAAAAACGAATAACATTTCATTTCAAATTAATTATTTAAAATAATTATAAAACAATAAATTTATTAATTAATTAACTCTTTTAAATTCGAGAAATTTAAAATAATAAAAATTTTTTAATAAACTCTGATACACAAGATACAATAAATAAAATTTACTTTTTAATTATTTTATTTTCAATATTTATTTCAAATTTCTTTCACAATACTATTAAACTATAAAATTTCAAATTTTTTCAATTAAAAATACTTTAACCCCCATTAAATATTTTAATATTAAAATTTTTTTTATTAGTTTTTAAATTATTAATTTTACCCCCCAAATTAATTATAATTATAATATCTTTCCAATGTAAATGAAAAACTTATTCAAGCTCTAATTTGATCTTTCTAGAAACACTTTCCAGTACCTCTACTTTGTTACGACTTATTCCAATTTATAAATGAAAGCGACGGGCAATATGTACATATTTTAATTAATAATCATTTTATTAATTTAAATAAAATTACATTTAAATCCAATTTCATATAATCTTTTCATATTATAATTCAATTAAATAAATTTATTGTAATCCATTATATTCTTAATTATAATCTGCATCTTGATCTGATTTAATTTTTTATAAAATTTTTAAATATTATTATTATTATAAAATATTTTTTTAACAACGATATACAAAATTTTAAATTAAGTAAATTTATTCGTGGATTATCAATTATTAAACAGATTCCTCTAAATATACTAAAATACCGCCAAATTATTTAAGTTTCAATAAATACTTACTATTTTAGTATTTTATAAATTTAAATTTTTAATAATAGGGTATCTAATCCTAGTTTTTAATAAAATTTTTTAATTCTTAATTATAAAATAATTTTTTATAAAATTAAAATTTCACCTAATAATTTTAAATTTAAATTATTTCTTAAATTATAATTATTAATAACTAAAAAATTTTAAATTAACTTTTGTATAACCGCAACTGCTGGCACAAAATTAGTTATTAAATTTAAATATTACTAAATCTTAATTTCTTAAATTTTTAAAATTAATTACTATAATAAAAATTAAATATTATTTAAATAATTAATATTTAACACTAAAATTTATATGTAAAACAAACTTAAAATAAAATTATTAAACCATAAAAAATTTATTTATATGTACAATTTTTCACATAGAATTTTTTTTTTTTTTTTTTTATATTTATTATATATATTATATTAAATTATTTAATATATTAAAATATTTAATATAATATAATAAATATTAAATAATTTCTTTATTTTTTTTTTATAATATAAATATAAATATAACCTTGCTATTTAAATTTTAAAAATTTAATAATACTATATATAAAAATATTATATTAAATTATTTAATATATTAAAATATTTAATATAATATAATAAATATTAAATAATTTCTTTATTTTTTTTTTATAATATAAATATAAATATAACCTTGCTATTTAAATTTTAAAAATTTAATAATACTATATATAAAAATATTATATTAAATTATTTAATATATTAAAATATTTAATATAATATAATAAATATTAAATAATTTCTTTATTTTTTTTTTATAATATAAATATAAATATAACCTTGCTATTTAAATTTTAAAAATTTAATAATACTATATATAAAAATATTATATTAAATTATTTAATATATTAAAATATTTAATATAATATAATAAATATTAAATAATTTCTTTATTTTTTTTTTATAATATAAATATAAATATAACCTTGCTATTTAAATTTTAAAAATTTAATAATACTATATATAAAAATATTATATTAAATTATTTAATATATTAAAATATTTAATATAATATAATAAATATTAAATAATTTCTTTATTTTTTTTTTATAATATAAATATAAATATAACCTTGCTATTTAAATTTTAAAAATTTAATAATACTATATATAAAAATATTATATTAAATTATTTAATATATTAAAATATTTAATATAATATAATAAATATTAAATAATTTCTTTATTTTTTTTTTATAATATAAATATAAATATAACCTTGCTATTTAAATTTTAAAAATTTAATAATACTATATATAAAAATATTATATTAAATTATTTAATATATTAAAATATTTAATATAATATAATAAATATTAAATAATTTCTTTATTTTTTTTTTATAATATAAATATAAATATAACCTTGCTATTTAAATTTTAAAAATTTAATAATACTATATATAAAAATATTATATTAAATTATTTAATATATTAAAATATTTAATATAATATAATAAATATTAAATAATTTCTTTATTTTTTTTTATAATATAAATATAAATATAACCTTGCTATTTAAATTTTAAAAATTTAATAATACTATATATAAAAATATTATATTAAATTATTTAATATATTAAAATATTTAATATAATATTTATTATAATATATCATATTTAATATATTTCAATACCATCTTTAAAAAATTTACATATAAATAAAATTTAAAAATAAGCTAAATTAAGCTATATATAAAAATATTATATTAAATTATTTAATATATTAAAATATTTAATATAATATTTATTATAATATATCATATTTAATATATTTCAATACCATCTTTAAAAAATTTACATATAAATAAAAT